TCCCGGAAGAAAATTTTCAATGCCTCCCACCTAGGCTGCGCAAGAAGAGCCCGAAACCAATTCCAGGCTACAGTCAAGCTTCATAGGGTCTTTCTGTCCAGGTGCAGGAAGTCCGCATCTTCACGGACATGTCTATTTCACCGAGTCTCTCTCCGAGACAGTGCCCAGATCGTTACGCCTTTCGTGCGGGTCGGAACTTACCCGACAAGGAATTTCGCTACCTTAGGACCGTTCATATATGTTAACCAAATAAACTTACTTCCTTTTGTATTTTTTTACTCAAAAAGGGAAGATTTTTAAGAATATTGGGCGCACATCAAATCTGATGTGCCTCTATATCACCATAGAGATCGGACTATATCATCAAAAAACAAAATTTTGTTTTTCGTCTAGCGTATAGTCTCTGAGGATTCTTGAAGAAATCTAAAGCTTTGTAAGATGATGTCATCTGTGTGTGTGATTCGAGTTTTTCGAAACTCATTGAGTTTTTGTCGTAAAACCAAGAACTCATGTAATTCAGTCTCACTTCGTATGACTCTTTCTAAAGCTTCGAGAGCTTGTTGAAAGATTCTAAATTCGGCTTTTTTCTTATTAGATAAAAAACCAAACTTTTTGAAGAAGGGAATAATAAAAGTTGTCAATTTTTGTTTATCCGTGACTTCGAGTACATAAAAACCAGCTCGCGATTCTCGAATTGTTCCGCATCCAAGATATTTTTTACAGATTTCTAAGACAGGTTTGTCACCATTGCTTATACTAAAATGCACTGTAAATTTCCATCCAGAAAGGTAGTCGTTTCGCTTTCTCGCACTGATGTAGAAGCTGCCTTCACCATCGACGAACCCAGCGATATAGTGTCCTTTTTCTGGGGGTACTTGTTTGAGAGTGTGTGCTTTATGTTTCATAAAAGTCTTTCCTGCTGATTGTCTCTGTTCTTTACGTTGTCACTGCGGTGCCTTGTTTTAGGAAAGTCAGTATCCTGACTGTTCTGACTGAATAAAATTTTTACAAAGTAAAAACAAAGGTTCAGCTAAAAATAGGTGTTTCCACGAGTAGTAAATGGTGTAAGATTTTCCAGCACATAGCTAAATTTTATAACTACAATTCAGTCTATAGTTACGGCCGCCGTTCACCAGGGCTTCGGTTGTTAGCTTTTTCCGAAGAATAACCAACTTCCTTCACCTTCTGGCACTGGGCAGGCGTCAGCCCCCATATGTTGTCTTACGACTTAGCGGAGACCTGTGTTTTTGGTAAACAGTCGCCTGGGCCTGGTCACTGCGACCCTCATTTTGTATAAGGGTACCCCTTCTCCCGAAGTTACGGGGTCATTTTGCCGAGTTCCTTAGAGAGAGTTATCTCGCGCCCCTAGGTATACTCTACCCACCTACCTGTGTCGGTTTCGGGTACAGGTAATTTTTGGTACACAGTAGTGCGAGCTTTTCTAGGAAATGTGACAATTAGTTAAATTTTAATATGAACTGCTTTCAGAATAAATTCAAATAACAATTCAGGGAATAAAATCGTATCGCACCTTAGCTCAAGGATAGTTTTTTTTCTACCTCTCAACACCTTGAATGCTTCCACCAAGAACCAAATTTTGGTTAACTTTTGCCTACTTCGTCCCTCGGTACTAACCAAAAAAAAGTACAGGAATATTAACCTGTTTTCCATCGACTACGCCTTTCGGCCTGGCCTTAGGACCTGACTCACCCTCCATGGACGAACCTAGTGGAGGAACCCTTAGGTTTTCGGGGCATTGGATTCTCACCAATGTTTGCGTTACTCAAGCCGACATTCTCACTTCCGCTTTGTCCACATTAACTTTCGTTTATGCTTCACCCTAGAGCGGAACGCTCCCCTACCGATTTTGAAAATTAGTAAAAAATTAGAAAAATTATCATCAGAGGATAAAAATTTCTAATTTGTTTGAACAGAGTTCCTCAATCATTGAAAATGATTAGGATGACTCCTCATGGGTGAGAATTCTATTCGAATCGAACAGAGTTCTTGTCCTTTATGGGTTACCTTCTAGGTTACCACAAGGAGAATTCAGACCATCGTAGATGGTAAGAATCAAACAAAAGACTGTTCCTTTGTCTGAACTTGGTTCAGATTATTTCAAAATCCCACAGCTTCGGCAGACTGCTTAGTCCCGTTCATTTTCGGCGCAAAAACGCTCAACCAGTGAGCTATTACGCACTCTTTTAAGGGTGGCTGCTTCTAAGCAAACCTCCTGGTTGTCTGTGCATTCTCACCTCCTTTGCCACTTAGCAGTCATTTAGGGGCCTTAGCTGATGATCTGGGCTGTTTCCCTCTCGACAATGAAGCTTATCCCCCACTGTCTCACTGGTTGACGGAAAGCAGTATCTAGTATTCTTAGTTTGCTACGATTTGGTACCGCTCTCGCAGCCCGCACCGAAACAGTGCTTTACCCCTAGACAGCCCAATTCGTCAACCGCTGCGCCTCAACGCATTTCGGGGAGAACCAGCTAGCTCCGAGTTCGATTGGCATTTCACCCCTAACCACAACTCATCCGCCGATTTTTCAACATCGGTCGGTTCGGACTTCCACTTGGTCTTACCCAAGCTTCATCCTGGTCATGGTTAGATCACCCGGGTTCGGGTCCATAAGAAGTGACTTTTTCGCCCTTTTCAGACTTGCTTTCGCTTTGGCTTCAGATGTTTTTCTTTAACCAAGCCACTCCCTATAAGTCGCCGGCTCATTCTTCAACAGGCACGCGGTCAGACTTTTTGTCCTCCCACTGCTTGTCAGCTTACGGTTTCATGTTCTATTTCACTCCCCTACAGGGGTTCTGTTTCACCTTTCCCTCGCGGTACTATTTCACTATCGGTCACCCAGAAGTATTTAGCCTTACGAGGTGGTCCTCGTGGATTCACACGGGATTTCACGTGCCCCATGCTACTCGGGATAAGAAAAATTATTAGCATTTAGCTTTCAACTACTGGACTTTCACCATCTTTGGTGCAGGATTCAGCTGCTTCGTCTAACTAAATTTTTCTCCTCATGACTCGAACAAAGTTCTCCTCTACCATTTTCAATGGTAGGGTGAGAATTCTATTCGAATCTAACCATCAAACATGGTAACAAGAGGAGTCTAATATTTTTTATTTCTTCCCACAACCCCAACTCGAATTTCGAGTTGGTTTAGGCTGGTCCCAGTTCGCTCGCCGCTACTACGGGAATCGCGTTTGCTTTTTTTTCCTCCGGCTACTAAGATGTTTCAATTCACCGGGTTATCTCTAACCTATCTATGAATTCAATAGGCAGTACAAGAGGTTGCCCTATTCGGGAATCTTCGAATCATAGCTTGTTTCCAACTCCTCGAAGCGTTTCGTCGGTTTCCACGCCCTTCATCGTCTCTGGATGCCTAGGTATCCACCGTAAGCTTTTCTTCATTTGATCTTTTTTATTTGAACAGAGTTCCTCTACCATTTTCAATGGTAGAATGAGAATTCTCGAATCAAACAAATACCAGTTTTTTATCTATATGATATTCATTTCTTTATCAGAACAAAGTTCAGATTTAGAAAATAAAAACATACGAATAAAACTTTATATAAACTGGTGGAGATAAGCGGACTCGAACCGCTGACATCTGCCTTGCAAAGGCAGCGCTCTACCAACTGAGCTATATCCCCTTTTATAAAATATTAATTTGAAACTTTTTTTACAAGAATATTCACATTCTTAAAAAGGATAGCATACGACGTAGAAGACTCGAAGATTCTGACACTCTCTGATGGTATGAATGCTTACCCAAAATGAGTTCTCGCCCGAGAGGAAAACAAAAATAGATAAATTAAGTTTTTCTCTTTACAAATAATAGCTTAAACAACTTAGCAACGTCAATCCAGTCCGCCTCTCTCCTCTTGGGCGAAAATTCTTTTTACAAAAAATATATTTCCTCATGACACGAAGATTCTAACCATCTACGATGGTATGAATACTTATCCCTCTTGGCAACCTTTAGGTAGCCCATAAGGGTCGAGAACTCTGTTCGAGTCATAAGGAAAGTTTTTTCTCGTTAGAGGAGTTCTCCTCTACCATTTTCAATGGTAGGGTGAGAATTTCTCTTGGTAACCTAAAAGGTAACCCATAAGGGGCGAGAACTCTTCGAGTCTATTCGAATCTAACCATCAAAGATGGTAACAAGAAGGGTGAGTATTCATATTATCAGAGATGGTATGAATCAGATAAATAAAAGTTTTCCTCATGGGCGAAAATTCTGTTCAAGTCAACTCCTCTACCATTGACTCGAACAGTTGTCCTCATGAATGAGAATTCTAGTCAAATCTAACTATCAAAGATGGGAACAAGATTCGAATAGAATTCTCATCCATGAGGAGAAAAATTGTAGGATGAGCATTCTGCGAATTTTCGAGTCGCCTTTTTTTAGGATTTTCTTTTAAAAAAATAATTTGACTCGAAAAGCTGTCCTCATGGGTGAGAATTCTATTCGAATCGTACCTTTTAGAGAGTATCAAAAAGATACTCTCTTTGATGGTTAGAGAACTCCTCAGGAAAAACAAATTAAACAAATGAATTTTATAATTTCTAGTAAATAATTTGTAAATCCTTTTACCTCCTAGACATTATTCTGAAAACAAAAGCAATATTAGAAATGTTCTGAGAGTATTGGCTCAAGTCAGAAATAGTCTAATGGCAACTTCAACATTAGAAACGTTAAGGTAATTTTGTCCCGTAAAATTCGCAGAATGCTTTATTATGATAGATGTGACGAGGAATTGAATACTTTTATATATGTGATGCTTTATAACCTAGTGTTAGGTTATTAATAAAATAAAAATATTATATATTTTTTTACATACATGATATCTTTAATATAGAATTAAACTATTCTTGAAGTATTCAACTATGAAAAAAGAAGTCTGTGAAGAAAGTAAAAAAATTTAATAATTTATAAAGAAGTATGCAACATATATCCATTATAGGACAGAATTATTTAACTTATTGGAAAGAAAATCCAGTTGTGACTGCTGCTGCACACGGTGGTGGGGCTATTGGGGTGATGACTTTGCATCAGAAACAACAAAAATTAAACCTTCAGAGAGACGCTTCTCGTCATAAACTACAACTTGATAAAGAAGCTTATCAGTTAAATCAAACTAGATTAATTAATTATGATTTAAAAAAAAGCGGATCAATAAAAATCAAGCTATTTCTCAAATGAATAGTATTGGAGTTGATGGAGCAGCATTTTTCGACGATGATCGGTTTGTTAAACAAAAATATAATACTATGCAAAAATCAGGCTCAATTTCAACAAAGTTTGCCAACTTATCTGCATCAGGTTTCCTAAATAACACAGAAGATATCGTCTCTATTTCTACTTCTACTAGTGAAGTTTCTGGTAATTGTAGTGGACTAAGTACAAGTAGAAATCTAATTGCTGAAATTGCAGTAGATTCTAGCAGACCAACTTCTCGTGAATTGAGTTTTTTAAATTCTTCTTTATTTTGGGGAATAATAGGTTTTGTTGGTGTTGCTGTAATTCAAATTTGTTATTTGTATTTACAAGAAGCAAAAATAATTAAAAAACAATTATCACCTTCTCAGCAATTTGAACTTTTACTTGAAAATCAAAATAAAGTTTTAACCATTTTAAAGCAACAAGAAAAAAGGTTAGAGCAACACGAAAAAATTTTAGAACAATTACAAAAAAATTATAAAAAATTTTTGATTCTAAAGATTCGCATAATGCTTCTTTTCCTTGGTACCAGGTACCATCTTTCATGGTTAGATTCGAACAGAATTCTCACCCCTCTTGGAAAACACTAATACCATCTTCGATGGTTAGAGAACTCTTCGAGTCATGAGAAACTCTGTTCGAGTCATGAGAACTACTCTACCATCAAAAATGATGTGCCATAAAGACTCGAACAGAGTTCTCGCCCCTTATGGGTTACCTTTTCCTCTTGTTACCATCTTTGATGGTTAGAGAACTCTGTTCGAGTCAAGGTTACCAAGAGGAGATGGTATACTAAGTAAAATATGAAATTATTAGGAGAGCATTAAATTATGAAAAAACAAGTCTATGAAGAAAATCAAATATTTGACTCGAAGAGTTCTCGCCCCTTATGGGTTACCTTTTCAAGGTTACCAAGAGGAAAAAATATTTATTAAATGGTATGAAAGCGACCTAGAAACCAAACCAACTTCACAACTATCTCTCAAAGATTGTTATGAATTCTATACAATAAGGTTAACTCAGGATTGGGGCGTTATACCGGCAAGCAAAAGACGTTTTTCATCTTTCTTAAAAAAGAGTTTGCAAAAACTGATTCACGAAGGAAAAGTTCGTATTTATACTCAGTCTGGAATACATATTCAAGTTATCCAAGTAAAAAGTCCCCTAATTTTAAAAACTTAGTTTCTATGTCATATAAGGATAAAATAGAATGCTTATCTACTTGTAATTAAAAATTTATCTAGTTCTGGCCTTCTACAAATTGCGTTAGTACTTTTGCGATCGCAAATTATAGGCAGAAACAAAAATTGTTAGAAATTAAAAAACTTTTAACATGACTGAAATATCGCAAATTATTTCTCAATTCCGAACTTTTATTATTCGATGTTGGCCTTCTATAATAGAACTCGACGAGGCTGAAAATGATTGTACTATGTCATTTGAAGAAAATTGTATCGAAGTTGTTTGGGAACTTATTATGGAAACGCTTTTATTTACAAAGCTCCAAACAAAAGTAATTATTAAATCCTATCATGCTGGTGAAGGCATTGAATTATATTTAAATAGCAATCGTGCATTTTTTACTGACCACGAAGTAACTCACGAAATTTTTTGCTTACCAAAAACTAGTCAATATGTATTTGATTTTATAGACAAAACAAATATTTTTTTAACTGCAGATGACCACTTTGAATTTGATTGTTTTGTCACTCTTTCTGCAGATCAAAGCATGCCTTACTTGGAAGAACCACCTTTTGATTATTTGCTTTGTATTGTTAACCAAACCAACCGAGTTTTTAAAATCGAAGATTGTAATTTTTATATTCGAAAAGTTTCAGATGAAGTTTAACAAGCATAGCTTGTAAAGTTTTGGTAGAAATAAAGGAGATACTGCTTTTAGTGCCTTTCCTAAAATATCAACAGCTGTTTCACTCTTGTTCCTAGTTCACTCTAGGAATCACACTGGAAGTATAATTTAGTTTTTAGAATTAATTTATCTGCATGACTCGAAGACTCGAACATAGTTCCTCTACCATTTTCAATGGTAGGATGAGAATTCCTCTTGGTAACCTGGAAGGTAACCCATAAGGGAAAACACTAATACCATCTTTCATGGTTAGATTCGAATAGAATTCTCAAGACCAAATTTAAAAACAGATTTGATACTTTTAAAAATACTCTAACCGACGATGAAATTCAAAAAATTAACAAAGAAAAAATTGACTTGTCAAACTTACTAGAGGATGCTGATTTGTTAACACTTAGAATTACACGTCCGAGATCGAAGAAAGAATTTTTTGAAGAGGATGAAATTTCACATAAGTTTATTAATGTAGCGTTTACTTTTTATGAAGCAAGAGAATCCAACAAGGAAAAAGTCGTAAATAACGCTTTGAAAGCTCAAAAAGATCCAAATTTTGGAAAAAAATATACGAGTAACTATTTTTCTGAGCAAGGTGCAAACGAAGTCGATATTAATCGATTTAGAATAAAAAAAGCAACATATAATTCCGAACGAAAAAAATAGAACAACAGGTTTTTCCTTTAAATGAGCGACCTCCACAATATAAAAACGTCAAACATAAGGGTTCTTTAACCTTAGCAGCAGAAGCATTTTTAGATACATGTCAAGACTTCTTTGAACCCGAGATAATTGTAGCTATGCAACAACGTAAGAGATAACCTAATGTAAAAATATAAAATTATTTATTTGAGACTATTTCTAAAGGTAGAGCATTCATACCATCTCTGATGGTTAGAATCAAATGATTTTTTTATTTTCAATTTCGAAAGTTGATTCTAATCATCGTAGATACCTATGAATGCTCACCCCACTATCTTCTAATCTTCTAAGGATTTTTTCTTTACCATTACAAATGGTAGCGGAAAACAATTATTGTAAAAAACAAAAGATAAGTAACTAAGAAATCACTAAACTCCTCTTGAAGGCCACCATTCATCAGATTCAAACTCAACAGGAATTTGAGATTTGAGAAATATAGAATCATCTACGCTAGCATCAGAAAAATCAATTCCCAATTTTGCTAAAACATCATAATATTTATCATATAAATCAGAGGAAAATTTTTTGCCACAAAATGGACAAAAATTTAATTTATCAACTCCTATTTTCTCTGCTGAAGTAAACAGCCCATATTCACGATATTTTGCTTGACAAGCAATCATTCCTGCTGGAAAAAAAATTTGAGATAGTTTTTTGCAGCAATAAATTTCGTTTTATTTCTTGGTCATAAGAAATTTAAAATAAAAGTAATGAACTTTTGATTCGCATAATGCTTACCTATGAGGCTAAGTGGTTTTGCATATTAGACATACTATAAAGTGTTAGGTGTATTTAATACTTTAAGCATTAAAGTACGTCTTAGGGCATAGTCTGTCCACTCCCCAATATGCAAAGTTTGCATATTGGGGAGTATTTTACCCTTCGCGGAAATGTTTTTGTATAAACATGCCTCAAATAAGCCAATAAAAAATTAGTAAGGAAGTAACCCTAATAAAGGAATAGTTGAAAAACTGAAATATTTTTAAAAAGAATCAAATTTAATAATTTATAAAGAAGTATGCAACATATATCCATTATAGGACAGAATTATGTAACTTATTGGAAAGACTCGAAGAGTTCTCGCCCCTTATGGGTTACCTTTTCCTCATGGGTGAGAATTCTATTCGAATCAAGGTTACCAAGAGGAAAATACAGCTTTGGCTGCTGCTACACACGTTGAGAGTGCTCTTGGCAACTTGACATCAGAAACAAGAAAAACTAGAACTTTGGTGTTGATGGAGTTCCAATTTCTTATTTGTATTTACCTTTTAAGTTACCATGAAAAATTTTGTTCAAATAAGGTAACTATAAGGAATGTTTCTCCATTACAGATCAAAATTTTATGAATTTATAAAATTTTTTTAGATTCCTTTTGGTAACCTTGATTCGAATAGAATTATCACCCATGAGGAAAAGGTAACCCATAAGGGGCGAGAACTCTGTTCGAGTCGAATAAAATTCTCATCCAAAAGGAATTTTATAATTCTAAAGAATTCATTCGATGGGCTATGCTGAACTTGAATCAGCGACCTCACCCTTATCAGGGGTGCGCTCTAACCAACTGAGCTAATAGCCCTTTTTTTTATTTTAATTAGTACAAATTAAAAATACAAATAATTTTTCTAGAACAATCTTTAAATAGTGCATAAGGGATTTAAAAAATTTTTAGATTCCTCTTGGTCGAGAACTCTGTTCGAGTCGAATAGAATTCTCACCCCTCTTGGTTTCCGAAAGGTCACCCATAAGGGGCGAGAACTTTTCGAGTCATGAGGATTAAATTTTTTAATCTAAAGATTCAGCAGAATTCAACCTATTTTTATTTAAAGTATATCAGAAAATAAAAATCTGTCAATCTCCTTAGAGTAGAGTAATTCTCATGGTTCAAACAGCGTTTTCTTTCAAAAGGTTGTCCTAAAAAAATTAAAATTGTAAAAAAAATACTTTTATTTATTTACTCACTAAGTGAGTACCATTTTAAATAGTGAGGTAAAATACCTCCAAAGGACAAAAATTTCCTTCATATAAAAATAGTTTAGATTTTGATACTCACTTATCTCTTAATTTAAACGACATGCTTACCAAGCGATTAAAATAATAATTCCTAATTCTACAATATTTATAAAGTTTTTATGATAAAAACTTTATAAATATTTTTTTTGTGATCCTTATTATCTCAAATGTTTGGAAATTTGACTCGAAGAGTTCTCGCCCAAGAGGAAAAATTTTTTCTTTTGTCTGAATTTTATTCAGAAGAATTTTATTCAGAAGAATTTTATTCAGAAGAATTTTTCCTCGTGGTAACCTAAAAGGTAACCCGTAAGGGGCGAAAATTTCTTATGACTCCTCATGGTAAAACCCATAAGGTATGAGAATTCTATTCGATTCTTACCATCAAAGATGGTCTGAATGCTCACCCCTTATGTTACCATCTTCGATGGTTAGACCTTTCAGGAGCCAAGAGGAATCTTTAGATTAAAAAATTTAATCTAAAAATTTTTTAAATCTTGCGAATCATTTTGAATGGTAGATGGTTGAGGAATTGTAAAAATTTTTTATTCTAAAGAATCTTGGAGTCTTTTCAAATCTTGTCTACGATTCTTTACTTTTATTTCGTATTTGAAAGGAGTTCGTTTTTACAGAGAGTAAAAGTACATTCTCTCAAAAGTCATTAAAGTCCTCTTGAACGCCACCATTCATCAGAGTGAAATTCGACTGGAATCTGAGATTCAACCCATTCATCACTTGGGGACTGAGGATCTGATAAATTCACGCCTAAGTCTTCTACAATTTCATAATATTTATCAGTTAAATTAGGAGGAAATTTTTTGCCACAAAATGGACAAAACTTGATAAAATCTATAGCTGCTCGATCATCGGAAATAAAAATACCGTACGAGCGGCGTTTTGGTTCAAAATGAATCATTCCTCTTGGATAAAAACTCTGAGTAATTCTTTTACAACAATGTGTATATGTGTGTTTTATATTCATATTTTTATTTTATTTGTTCTCTGTTTGATACTTATTCAAAAACTCAACACTGGCAATACTCAAATTTAGTTTTTTTTGTTTTAATTACGCAGTGTTCGGCCTGGTCTTTGTGAATTTAGTCTTTCTTTACCAGTTAAAACATCAAAGTCTGCAATATGACCAAAAGGTTTCTTAATTTCATAAATTTCTATATGATCGTGCCCTGCTGTTTCTCTGTGGTGTGATGGATCATATCGGAGATAAACTTTTTTTTACTGTTTTGTTGCCAATAATTAGGATTTAGTTTTTCTGAAAAAATTCGTCTTGAATCGTGAAGAGTTTTCACTAGAAAACCTGTTTGTATTTTTAATTTTTTAAACTCACGACTTTGAGCGCGGTAAGAAGCCTCCGTAAAGAAATAATTTGTTGTCTGACAATTCAATTCATGCGAATTCTTTTGAGTGTCGGTTAATTTTTCAACAAAACTATCTGGTTTAAACAAGCTATTTATAACCGCCAGTTGGTTAGGTTCTAGAGCACGAACTTGTTGACGGCTAAAATAACTTAAATCTATAGATTTTAATTCTTCAGCAGGGAGCTGCTGAACTTGTGAAATACTAAGGTTTTGAACGTCTTCAATACTACGTTCTTGGATTTGTGCAATGCTAACTTCCGGAACTTGTGGACTACTTTCTTGTGAAGGTACACCACAACAGCAACATAGAGGACTAATCCTTGAACACGGAGTTTTTTGTTCACGAACACGGCGAGCAATTAATGAAAATTTCGAAAAATTACTAGTATTTCTACTTGGCCCCCCAGACGTTGAAAAGGATATTCCGAACCTGGGAAGTCGAGAATCTGCTGCTTCATTACTTAGTATTCTAGGAGGCGGGGTTCGAGAAGCTGGTTGACTTTGTTCCGCTCTGACATTAACTCTTCTCGAACTGGGAAAAGTTAAAGCTACATCTGTTGATTCAACAGAAATAGCTGAAAAAGTTCTTCTTGGAGGAATATTTATTTCGTCTAAACTCTCTCCTTCATCTGAATTAAATCTGTTTGTTTGTTGTGAAATACCAGCTGGAATTGTACTTGAAGAATTTGCGCTCCCTTCTTCAGAATAAATTTCTTTTGAATTAGTATCTTGTTGTCCAACTAAGCCGCTTCTCCAAGTTTTTGAATCAAGGCTAGGAGAAACATTCGCAACCGAGGCAGCTTGCATACCATAACTAAAACTTAGTCGAAAAAATTTGTAACCAAGTACTAAAATTAAAATAACAGATCCTAAATCCCTGTATTTAAATTTCCTCTTGGTAACCTGAAAGGTAACCCATAAGGGGCGAGAACTCTTCGAGTCAATTTCATTGAACTCTTTTTATAATTATAAAATTTATGGATGGTACACCATGTAAAATGGTAGATGTTATCGAATCATTGGAACGTAGTTTTTACTTTTCCAATTGGAAAAGTAAAGGTAAGTTTTATTTTAGTAAATACATGTTTGAAAGTTGATAAAAATGATCTGAATAGAATTTCTTTTGAACCATTTTAAATGGTAAGAGTACAAACTTTTTTTAAAGTTCCTTCTTTGAGGTAAGATGGTAACCTTTTTTTGTCTGAAATATGTTCAGAGTTGAGGTAAGATAATTCATACCATCTTAACATTACAAATATTCACCATTTAGACTCGAAGAGTTCTCGCCTAAGAGGAATGGTGTGATGGTTGCGAATCATAAAAATTATAAAGTATAGGTATTTTTTTTTAAGGAGGTGATCCAGCCGCACCTTCCAGTACGGCTACCTTGTTACGACTTCACCCCAGTCACTAGCTCTGCCTTAGGCATCCCCCTCCAAAAAGGTTGGGGTAACGACTTTGGGCATAGCCAGCTTCCATGGTGTGACGGGCGGTGTGTACAAGGCCCGGGAACGTATTCACCGCCGTATGGCTGACCGGCGATTACTAGCGATTCCGACTTCATGCAGGCGAGTTGCAGCCTGCAATCCGAACTGAGATCGGGTTTTTGAGGTTAGCTTGCCTTCGCAGGGTTGCATCTCATTGTCCCGACCATTGTAGCACGTGTGTCGCCCAGGACATAAGGGGCATGCTGACTTGACGTCATCCTCACCTTCCTCCGGCTTCTCACCGGCAGTCTCTTTAGTTTCCCTTTTTTATTTGACTCGAAGATTCGCAAGATTCGAATAGAATTCTCATCCTACCATCTTTGATGGTTAGAGGAATGCTTCTCCATAAGGAGTTCTCGTCCACGAGGGCTTACCATCTGTAACATGTATAATGTTATGATGGTAGCCCTTTATGGGTGACTCATACCATTGGAAATGGTGAAGTACTTAGGGAACTACAAGTAAAAAAGGCAACTAAAAACAAGGGTTGCGCTCGTTGCGGGACTTAACCCAACATCTCACGACACGAGCTGACGACAGCCATGCACCACCTGTGTTCGCCTGCCTGAACTTTGTTCAGGTCAACAATTCTTTTTCAAGAAAATAAACGACATGTCAAGCCCTGGTAAGGTTCTTCGCGTTGCATCGAATTAAACCACATGCTCCACCGCTTGTGCGGGCCCCCGTCAATTCCTTTGAGTTTCACTCTTGCGAGCATACTCCCCAGGCGGGATACTTCACGCGTTAGCTACAGTACTGGACGTTTTGAATCGCACAGCACTTAGTATCCATCGTTTACGGCTAGGACTACTGGGGTATCTAATCCCATTTGCTCCCCTAGCTTTCGTCTCTCAGTGTCAGTTTCGGCCCAGCAGAGTGCTTTCGCCGTTGGTGTTCTTCCCGATCTCTACGCATTTCACCGCTACACCGGGAATTCCCTCTGCCCCTACCGTACTCTAGCCTATTAGTTTCTATTGCCTGCTCAGGGTTAAGCCCTGATCTTTAACAGTAGACTTAATAAACCACCTACAGACGCTTTACGCCCAATCATTCCGGATAACGCTTGCATCCTCTGTCTTACCGCGGCTGCTGGCACAGAGTTCATGAAAAAACAAACATTTTGTTTTTTTATCCTTATTTTCATAAGGCACAGACTATACCATCATCTTGTTACATGAAAACAAGAGCTCGGCGTATTGGGATTTTTTAAAAATCTAGAGATTTTCTCTTTCATTTTAATTCATTCAAATCCCCTCGGTACTTAAACCTCAGTCGTTACGGGGTCATTATAGCTTATAAAGCATACTTGGTACTTCGGCTTTAACAATATCATAAATTAAATCGCGAAATTTTTTGTAATGTCCTCCGCGACTTAGAATTGCAAGTGAATAAGCAGTTTTACCAGACTTTGTTCTACCCCAATCTTCAATTTTCACAGAAATATCAAAATTTTGTTTAATACAATCTTGTAATAATTCGTGCTCTTCTTTTGAAAAAGATTGAGTTGCAATTCGGCATGATTCAGTATCACTTCGTTTTGTGCCGTCATCTAAATACCAAACAGCTAACGCTAACGGGTCAGTTAAAATTTCTGCAATATTTAACGGAATTTTTTTTACAAATTGTTGCCCAATATCAGGGTCAGGATTGTGAATCACAGGATACCAAAGTGAATGGGGTTCAATAAATTCATCTCTATAACTAGTATAGAATAAGTAATCATTTCTCCAATCCTCTCTCGTTTTTTTTTCTAAAAAAGGTGGTTTTGTTTTTTGACAAAAATCTTGTTTGAAAATTTCATATTTCCAATCTACAAATTCTTTTTGTTTTACACTATGACAAAAACGTAACCTGCATTTTCCTGGTGTTGCTGGGCTTTTTTGGATATGAAGATCACCTAGCAACCCTCCTCTAAGAACAGCATTTTGTTTTTCAGTTAAAGATAGCATAATTAGATACTTTCTCGTTACATGTCTAATGAATTAGACTCACGTTTTCACTACGTAGACTTCCCACGGTATCGCCCTCGCCTAAATTCTTTCTAAACAATCGTTAGAAAGAATTAATTTGTTTAGTTTTTAAAAATTAAACAAATTACCGCATTATCGTTAGGGTTTCACCGTTATGAGCCAAGTTTACATCAAAAATCACTTTTTGAAGGGCCAACTTTCTTAGCCGATGCTTATTCCTCAGATACCGTCAGAACTTCTTCTCTGAGAAAAGGAGTTTACGACCCACAGGCTGTCATCCTCCACGCGGCATTGCTCCGTCAGGCTTTCGCCCATTGCGGAAAATTCCTCACTGCTGCCTCCCGTAGGAGTCTGGGCCGTGTCTCAGTCCCAGTGTGGCTGATCATCCTCTCAGACCAGCTACTGATCGTTGCCTTGGTAGGCCTTTACCCCACCAACAAGCTAATCAGACGCAAGCCCATCCCTAGGCGAAATCTTTCGACCCTTTTACTCCTCAGCATATGAGGTATTAGCAACCGTTTCCAGTTGTTGTCCCTCTCCTAAGGGTAGGTTCTTACGCGTTCCTCACCCGTCCGCCACTAAAAAATAAATTATAAAATAATTTATTTCTCCGTTCGACTTGCATGTGTTAAGCATGCCGCCAGCGTTCATCCTGAGCCAGGATCAAACTCTCCATAAAAACTTTAAAAATAAAAATTTGTAAAATTGCTATAATTATAAAATTTATTTCTATATAAAAAACAATTTTTTAACTTGTTGAAAAGCAATTACTTAGAACATTCATCGTCTTATACAATAACTCAGCTCTGGAACTTATGTCAATCCAGTCCGCCTCTCTCCTTTTGATTCGCAGAATGCTCACCCCTCTTGGTAACCTTGACTCGAACAGAGTTCTCGCCCAAGAGGAAAAGGTAACCCATAAGGGGCGAGAACTCAAATAAATATAATTTTACAAATCCTCTAACGAGAAAAATTTTCCTTATGACTCGAACAGAGTTCTCGACCAAGAGGGATAAACATTCCTCATGACTCGAACAGAGTTCTTGTCCACAAGGAGAATTCTATTCGAATCTTGCGAATCTTCGAGTCCTTATGGAAAACACCAATACCATCTTCGATGGTTAGACCTTTCAGGAGCCAAGAGGACTTGAAAATTTTAATCATTTTTTTCTCCTAACTAAATTACCATCTTAAACATTAAAAATGTTCTAAAGTAAACCTTTTTTGACGCGAAGATTCGTGAATACTCTTACCTCAAAGAGGTTACCATGAGGAGTTCTCGTCCCTTATGGGCGACCTTTCAGGAGCCAAAAGGATTTGTATGAAAAAGTATTAAAACCAACTAGTTTGTCTTAGTAAAGATAACACAAGTATTTGTCGTATCATTAAAGTTGCTATACCTACGCTAGAACCTCTTATTATAAGTTGTTCACGTGAAGCAGGTAAATTTGCAACATCATTCAGATACAATTCCTCATGGTACCATTGAAAATGGTAGAGTATTCACGAATCATGCATTTTTGGAACTTTTACTAAAAACGGAATTAAAAAAACAAAAGTAATTATGCCAGCGCTCTCAAGAAAAGCCCAGTCCTCCTAACTGCTTTAGGCATAAAAAGTCATCTTAAGACATAGTACGCTTTATGCCCAATATACAAGTCTAGGGATAGTTAGCACGTTCTAGGGCATGTTTCTGTCAAAACATGCTCTAAGTTAAGTAGCTTTTATATTAGCCCCCTTTTTAGAGAAATATAACCCTCCTAGGAGTTTTTTATGCCCTAAGATTGTATGTACTTTTATGCCCAAAACTGGGACTGGGAATTTTAAAAAAATTTTATTTATGAGTAACAAAAAACGAATTATTCCTTATAAATCGCAACCGACATATTTGTTTCCTAATGAATTAAATGGTAGATTTAAAAAATTTTTAGATTAAAATTTTTTAATCTAAAGATTCAATGTAGCTGATAGAAATACTGTATGGGTCTCCGACCTTTCTGATCTGGATATGCGAATTATCGGAGAACCCAATAAAGGCAGACATCTAAAAATGTCTCTTATGGTACGATTAAACAATATGTTTTTGTTGCATTGCATTTATAATTTTATATGTAAAGATATCTTGAAGTGTGTCTAACCAGATTTGATCTGATATTTTTAAAGCACCTTTAATTTTATTGTGTCTAAATCCTTTCGGTCGTTCGTCTATGCTATAAATATGTTGAATCACGCAATCTCTGTCAATATTATATTCCGATTTTTTTTTACGGTATTTGTTGATGTCAACATGCCGTTGAACCCTCTTCGAGAAAAAGGAAACTGTCATTTTTTGTTTGAATCCTACATTTGTTTTAGCCTGCATCACGTTATTCCGAAATTTTTCTTGCTGCTCTTTATTTCTCGCTCTTACTTGATAAAAACTAAATGCAGCTTGATTAAACTTTGTAAAATCTTTACCATCGTCTGCAATTTCTCCCTTCTCTTGTTGAATTGAAATTCTTGCTGATAAAAAATCAGAATTGCTTATAATGTCTATAATTTCTGCTTTTTGTTTCTCAAATTCAATTTCTTGTTCGGAACTTATTTCCGATACGGTCCACTTTTTATCAAAATGGAATACTATTAGCTCGCTTAAAGTCTTGGAAGTATCCACATTCATATTAAATTTTTTGTTGTAGCAAGCGATAATTTCGGGGTGCGCGGAAGCCTGCAGATTTTGTGTAGTATTGTCTAGTTTAAACCGAGCTTCAATTACAGCAAGTGATCTAATTGTAACACGTGCTTTGAAAGCACGTAATTGACCAGCAACTTTGTTTTTAAATATTATATCATTTGCTGGTTTAAAATTTCTTTTTACAATATTATTCTGACTTCTACTAGTCCCTGTTCCTTGTTTCAGACCCAACTGCCCAGGAACTATACCAGAACTAGAACTCGAGGGTCCAGCTAAATCAGTAGGATTTTGAAAAGCACCTGGAGGAGTAAAACGTCTTGGAGTATTTTGAGAAGTTTGCTTACTCCAAGTTGCTTTTCCTTTACCAGCTGTTGATAAACTTCCCATAACTTGAGTTCTTATTTGCGAAGAACTTTCTGTTAATAAAGTTTTTTCACTCCTAGTGAAATCTTGAGAACCAGAATTGAAAGCAATATCTTTTTTTGATGAATTAGGTCAGTTAAACTTGTACTAACCACTTCTTGATCGCTACTTAAATCTTGAGATTCAGAGCTTACAAAAATATCGTGTTTTTTCTGAATTATCTCACTATAACTTGGCAATTTTCTGTCAACCGTGGAAGAAGAAGCAATTTGGGGAGATATCATTGCAAATCGGCTTATAGAACAATTAGTAGCATAACCACATTTAGCCCTGCCAACTGCTATAAAAAAAATAAATGATCCGAATAAAAATAATGGCTCTTTCCACTCTTTTCCTAAGATATCTAATAAGTTTTTCAATTTTTTAAACATTGGATTTTTATAAAAATTTTTACACTATTCCTCATGGTAACCTCTTTGAGGTAAGAGTATTCATACCATCGTAGATGGTTAGAATCAAAATAATTTGATTTTACTAAAATTTTCAAGCTATGCTTGAAGTTTATCTGAAATTGGGCGAATATAGAAATTACAATGGTCGATTTTAAAAACTCTTTTGGTTTTGTTTACATAACAAAGCACATGATCGAAAGGCGGTTGTTCGTCATAAGTCAGCAGAGGGTCTTCACTACGACCAACTAAACGGTCAAATTCAAAATCATCAAGAGAGTCTTCACTACGACCAACTAAACGGTCAAATTCAAAATCATCATTTGCAGTTAAAGAAATGTTTGTTGCATTTAAAAAATCAAACACGTATTCACCTTTCTTTGGTAAACAAAAAATTTCATGGGTTACTTCACGGTCAGGACAAAACGCCCTATTACTATATGAATAAAATTCGATTCCTTCACCGTTATAGTAACATTGAATAATTACGTTTGTTTCTATCTTTGTAAATAAAAAGGTTTGCATGATAAGTTCCCAAATAACTTCGATAAAATTTTCTTGAAATGATTGAGTAATATCATCATCGTCTAGTTCTATAAGATAGGGCCAAGATAATAGAAGAAAATTTCGAAATTTAAAAATAATGTCTGATACGTCGATCATAATAAAAACTTTAGTTAATTTTGTTTAGATGGTAGCTTGAGAAGTAGGTTAATTTGAATTTTTTATAAACAAATTTTTTTGTTTACACCAAATTTTAGAAATTAAAATGTTAAAAAATTAAAAAAAATAGAGTATTTATAATACTATAAATTGGTAATTTTATTACTAATTTTACTATTTTATAAAGAGTAATTAACTTATAAAGTGTTATCTAGTATTAAACAAAAATACTAAACTAATATATTTAAATAGGTGAAAATTCAGACCATCTAGATCATTTTTAATGGTATGATAGTATAATCCTCTATCGATAATTATAAAATTATCCTTTTGTGATAATATCGGATGATTATAACTCCGTTCATAATGGATGACTCCTCTACCATTTTCAATGGTAGGGTGAGAATTCTATTCGAATCGAACAGAGTTCTCTTACCTCAGAGAGGTTACCAAGAGGAGCATTCCTGCGAATCATTCATAATGGTCTAATGGTCGAGAATTGTTTTGTTCCTTTATTACTTTGTAAAAATTTGTCTAAACCCTTGTGAAGACAGATATCAAATAAAAATTTAAGAATTCTTTTAAGGAACAAATGGCTAATTATAGTTTACCCATTTGAAGTTATTATCACAATTCTATTTTCTAAATTTTAGAGAATTAATCTTTTATGGAAAACATTTACGAATATATTTTTTTGACAATTTAGAAATTTCAGTAATAGTGTCGTGAAATTATTTTTGACTCGAAGAGTTCTCCTCTACCATTTTCAATGGTAGGGTGAGAATTCTATTCGAATCTAACTATCAAAGATGGTAACAAGAGGAAACCATTTATCATGTTTAAACTTAGTTTTAAGATCGTCTAAAACTTTCAGTTGAAGAATAATTTACTATTTCCCTTGAAAAGATATTTTTCTGAAACTTGGCCCAGGATAAAACAAAGGTACGAAAAATTTGTATTTTAAATGAGATATTAAATGTTGATATTTTACCATTTTATACTTTTTGAATTCAGAATTTCTTTTCCTCTTGGTAACCTGGAAGGTAACCCATAAGGGGAAAAGAACTCTTCGAGTCAAAAACTGTAATTCAGGTTTATAATAGAAATAGAAATCGTATTATTACAAAAAGCTATTAAAAAACAGAAGAATGTTCTTCTATGAAAAAATTTCATTTTTTCATAGAAGAACATTCTATTCAATCACAGCTGTGATTCTT